GAGAAACCCTGGAATAAAAAAGGGGCAATCCTGAGCCAAATCCTATTTTTTTAAATGAAAAAAAGTTTATATAGACAGAATAAATAAAAACAGAATAAATAAAAAAGGATAGGTGCAGAGACTCAATGGAAGCTGTTCTAATAAATGGAGTTGACTGTCTTGCATTAGTAAAGTAAGGGAACCCTTCGTTAAAATTGCGGATTCAAAGTAAAGGATAACCCTATAAATACATATACGTACTGAAAGACTATCTCAAATAATTAATGTAATTATGAAAAATAAAAAAAAAGATTGAATCGATTTCAAGTTGAAGAAAAAATCGATTGATCAAATCATTCACTCCACAGTCTGATAAATAACTAATTAATCGGACGAGAATAAAGATAGAGTCCCATTCTACATGTTAATATCGACAACAAGGAAATTTATAGTAAGAGGAAAATCCGTCGACTTTAGAAATCGTGAGGGTTCAAGTCCCTCTATCCCCAAAAAAGGCCGTTCGACTCCATAATTTTTTATCTTATTTTCCCTTTTCGTTAACGGTTCAAAATTAATTATCCTTCTCATTCGGTTCTTTCACAAACTTTCTTTTCAGAAGTCTTGTGGTAGATCTGATACACATGCAAATGAGCATCTTTGAGTAAAAAAGTAATCCCTGTTGAAAATTGGAATGATTAACAATCAAAATACAAATCATTACTTGGATTGAAACATACGAAGTCATCTTTTTATTTTACAGATTCCAGGTCCTAGATAAGACTTTAGAATACTTTTTCGTCTTTCTTTTTTAATTGACATAGACCCAAGCCGTTTAGTAAAATGAGGAAGACGGCGCATCGGAAATGGTCGGGATAGCTCAGCTGGTAGAGCAGAGGACTGAAAATCCTCGTGTCACCAGTTCAAATCTGGTTCCTGACACACGATTATGAGTATCTATTCGACAATTTAATTAAACTAATTGATATGGATTGGATCGACATGCATATTCATTAATATAATAAAATAGAATAATGTGGATCATGCTACCTAATTTAGCCATTTAGATATTTTGGGATGGAGCCCCTTTAGATGAGTAATAGAGTATATGAAAGTATGTAAAAATATGTATTTGTATTTAAAGAATAAAATTCAATTATGTTTCCTCTTCGTTTTTATTTATTAATAATATGTCTCTTTTCGGTCAAAAAAGATTGGAATATTCCATCGAATAAATATTTCAAAATATTCTATTTTATTCTTCTTCGTATTTGAAAGGTTCAATTCGTTAGTTAAAAGACTTTAAAGTATAATTTAAGGGAATTTTGAAGGGTGGGAATATCCAAGATCCATCTTAGATACAGTACAAATTGAAATTGAATCCGATACTCTTTAATTTCTTTGTATTTTCTTTCATATTCTATTTTTTCTATTTATTTATTCCACCCTATGTGATTTTTTATATAGTTTTATATAGTATAGGGTGACTTTATATAATTATAGTTCATCAAAGGGATGTGCGCGGTACAAAGTTCATAATGCATAACTTGTTTAGTTCATCTTATTTGTTCGGCTCGTTCGAAATAAATATCGTCAAAAATGGAGAATCCGACGAATCCTTATTTGGATTGTCTTTTTTTTAGTCCACATATCTTATCTATGAATAAGATAATATGAATGAGTCAATGACTCTCCGAATCTATAAAAGAACGAACAAAGATCCCTTGAATATCGGAATCGGAAGCTGTAGCACCGAAAAGAAAATTCGTTTCTTATTTTGTTAATTTTATTCAATGAGCATCTTGTATTTCATAAAAATTCGGAGCAATATAATCCTTACGTAAGGGCCACCCTATCCAACTTTCCGGCATTAAAATACGTTTCAGACGTGGATGATTATCATAAGAGATTCCTACCATATCATAGGATTCTCTTTCTTGAAAATCCGCACTTTTCCAAACCCAGAAAACTGATGGAATTCTAGGATTCTTCCTTGGGGTAAATACTTTTATACATACTTCTTCTGGTTGATCTAGACCATACTCGATTCTCGTAAGATGATATACACTAGCTAACAGCCCGCCCGGTGCTACATCATAGGCACATTGGGAACGCAGATAGTTGTAACCATATACATATAAAATGACAGCAATGGAATGCCAATCTTCGGGCTTTATTTGTAAAGTCTCTATTCCTTGGTAATCAAAACCCAAAGATCTATGAACTAGCCCATGTTTGACCAGCCAAGTAGACAAGCGACCCTGCATTTTTTTCTCCCGCATTTTTAGTTGTATAAGTATTTTCCATTTACAGTGAAATTTCTGAAGATTGGCTTGCCCCTTTTGATTCTGTACAAAAGATCCTTACGCTTAATTTACTAATTCACGGGACGATACTGACTTTTTGTATTTGAAAAACGCTTCAGGAGGGATTTTTGAAGTCGACGGTGGTTGTGGTTGATGTTGATAGAGTAATCCTTGATCATAATTTCCAGTATGAATAGTGCGTCCAATATGAAACTTGT